ATCTCTTAATTTTTGAGAGGGTTGCCCAAAAGCGGTATATAAGGCATACCCAGTAAAGCTTACAAGTAAACCGGATATGGAGATGGCGACTAGGGTTGCTGTTTCCATTTTTTCGATAATTTCAAGATCACAAAGGATCACGATAATGTCGTTTATTTACAACTACAACGGAATAGTATACAAAGTCAACAGATTTCAACCCATGATGAAAGAGGATTTATGGCTACAAAAACCATTGAGAGTAGTTCTAGATCTGGGCCAAGACGAACTGGCGTAGGGAGTTTATTGAAACCATTGAATTCGGAATATGGAAAAGTAGCTCCAGGGTGGGGGACTACACCACTTATGGGAGTTGCAATGGCTCTATTTGCAATATTTCTATCTATTATTTTAGAAATTTATAATTCATCTGTTTTACTGGATGGAATTTCAATTAATTAGTTCATAAAAATTAGGAAGTCCTAGGTTTTCAATCAAAAAAGATTATTTTACTTATACTTACTTAATAATTTAACTTAAGATTACTTAAGACTTGGATTTATAGACCATTCTGGTAGTTCGATCGTGAAATTTATTTGTTTCGATATTTCATTTCCGGAATATGAGCGTGTGACTTGTTATAATTGATCCTATTGATAATACAAAGAATGGATTTGTCATCTCTATCAAGATGATTCTACCGTCAGATATTTATTGTAGTCTCTGGAGCACGGACTATATAGAATAGATCAAGAAAAGAAATATTTGAACTATGATTCATACCTATTATTCAGACCTCGCAAACGGATTAAAAAAAAATGGAAAAAAGGTCTTTTATTTTTATAAATCAAACAATTTTTTCTCCGAAAGAAACCTCTTTCTATAGATTTTGTTGAGTTATTACATTCATTGAAGAAGTGATGATCAAATGGTTTTTACTCAGAAACCCTTTGATTTTAGCTTTGGTTTTATTAAATCATCGTGGTTCTAGTATGAATCTGAGGTTTCAATTGATTAATAGGGTCTCAACAAGAGAATTCCTATAAAAAAAAAAAAGATAGGGAAGAGAAGATTCAAGAGGCCTGTCACGATTAACATAAAAAAAGATGGATGAGTCAACTTGAGATTTTATTTCTTGGCATTATCATCACAAAGAAGAGATTCCGGATTTTTCTTACTTCGTATCTTTGGGTCAAATCGAGTCAAGCGGCTAAGCCACAATAAGTTTGAAACTCTATATAAAATATTCCATATCCGTTGAAACTAGTATTTGTGGATTTTGGCTTGAGCCGTACGAGATGAAATTCTCATATACGGCTCTCAGAGGGGGAGTCTTTCTTGGGTTACCTATCTCAATAAAGTATATGATTGGTTCGAGGAACGTCTCGAGATTCAAGCGATTGCAGATGATATAACTAGTAAATATGTTCCTCCTCATGTCAACATATTTTATTGCCTAGGGGGGATTACGCTTACTTGTTTTTTAGTACAAGTAGCTACGGGTTTTGCTATGACCTTTTACTATCGTCCAACTGTTACAGAGGCTTTTTCTTCTGTTCAATACATAATGACTGAGGCCAACTTTGGTTGGTTAATTCGATCAGTTCATCGATGGTCAGCAAGTATGATGGTTCTAATGATGATCTTGCACGTATTTCGTGTGTATCTTACTGGTGGTTTTAAAAAACCCCGCGAATTAACTTGGGTTACTGGGGTGGTTCTGGCTGTATTGACCGCATCTTTTGGTGTAACTGGTTATTCCTTGCCTTGGGACCAAATTGGCTATTGGGCAGTAAAAATTGTAACAGGTGTGCCTGAAGCTATTCCTATAATAGGATCACCTTTGGTAGAATTATTACGTGGAAGTGCTAGTGTGGGCCAGTCCACTTTGACTCGTTTTTATAGTTTACATACTTTTGTATTACCTCTTCTTACTGCCGTATTTATGTTAATGCACTTTCCAATGATACGTAAGCAAGGTATTTCGGGTCCTTTATAGAAAAGGCAGATCATAGATATTTGTAATTTATCATATCGGGGAGGGACAAGAGTCTTTCATTGCTACAAATATGGATTGTTTAAAAATAAGGCATGTTATTTGGATATTTCTATTCAACTCTGAAGTATTTTTTATTTGATACGAATAGAATAGTTGAAGTATATTTTCCTAAACAGAGGATGGATTATGGGAGTGTGTGACTTGAACTATTGATTGGCCCGTGCAGATATATGATTTTATCCGCCACGTTGGAATTCACAACCCAATGTGTCTCCGCATCCAACCATCACATCACGTCAATCCCTATATATAGCATAGGATAATAGGATAGGCTGGTTCGCTTGAGGAGAATATTTTCTATGATCATACCCGAATCTTGTCATGCATGAAAAGGCTCCGTAAGATCCCTATAATAAGTGATGTGGAATGATCCAATGTTCTATTTATTCACTTTGTTTGATTTTTCTTTTTTTTTTTTTTAGTAATTTTTCTTAGAATTAATTTGATAGTATAATTGGATAGTAATCTTAGTAAGTTTTTATAGTATGTAGATGCATTCATTTCCTCTGCATCAACCCTGATCTATGATACTATCGGAGTTAAATAAGGGATCTAAGGAAAAACAGGGGCTAAGATTTTATTAGTAACAAGTAAAAATTTTGTATTTTTGTATGGAATACAATCAAGATATTGTGGGGATAAATACTAACCAAAAGACATGAGACAATCCAAAAAGCACTTGATCATGATCTAATTTGTAAGCCGACTTGGATATTGAGCATTTCCTTGTTGCCAGAACTGAATTCTTTGCAATGAATAATTAATCGTTGAAACTTGGGGAAATGTCATTTTATAAATCTTTTCTTACATAGAATCATTCTACATTATCTATGTAGATATGTATGAAATATAGATCTTCTATGGACCTATTTATGTTCTATGAATCTCTTTCTGTGATTCTTTTGATTCTTGCTCGAGCCGGATGATAAAAAATTATCATGTCCGGTTCCTTTGGGGGATGGATCCACAAGAATTCACCTATCCAAATAACAAAGAAACCTGATTTGAATGATCCTGTATTAAGAGCTAAATTGGCTAAAGGGATGGGACATAATTATTATGGAGAACCTGCATGGCCCAATGATCTTTTATATATTTTTCCAGTAGTAATTCTAGGCACTATTGCATGTAATGTGGGCTTAGCAGTTCTAGAGCCGTCAATGATCGGTGAACCGGCGGATCCGTTTGCAACTCCGTTGGAAATATTACCCGAATGGTACTTCTTTCCCGTATTTCAAATACTTCGCACAGTACCCAATAAGTTATTGGGTGTTCTTTTAATGGTTTCAGTACCAATAGGATTATTGACAGTACCTTTTTTGGAGAATGTCAATAAATTCCAAAATCCATTTCGTCGTCCAGTAGCCACAACAGTCTTTTTGATCGGTACCGCAGTAGCTCTTTGGTTAGGGATTGGAGCAACTTTACCTATTGAGAAATCCTTAACTTTAGGTCTTTTTCAAATTGATTAAACCGTTAAATACCACAACATAGATATCTAAGGAAGATCCCCTTCTGGATCTTCCTTAGATACATCAATCTTTTTATGATCTATTCTGCAAATATATGAACTGTGTTGGAGATTCAAAACTTATTCTATTCTTTTTTATTTATAAAAAAGAGAAAATTAAAAGAATCCAATGGATTTAAATTTATAACTTTTTCTTAAGTAAATTTATTGCAAAATGCTTCTGTACAGTGCTCAATATCTGTTTTACATCTTCTGTGCAAAAATATTCCATTTTCATAAGATCTTCTTGACTGTGACTCAAAAGGTCCAATAATGTATGTATATTGGATCTTTTGAGACAATTATAGGTCCTGGAAGACAATTCTGATTGGTCAATAAAAATACATGTCACTGGAATTCCTTTTTTGTTTTTCTTGAGATTAGTGAATTTGTCTTGAAAGGAAAAAAGGGGTAGATTCCATCTGTTTTCATTTTCCTTGAAATTCATGTCCTCTTCCTCTGCATGTAGAAAAGGAATCAATAAATCAATCAAATTACGAGAAGCTTCATAAAGTGCTTCTTTAGGAGTTAAACTTCCATTTGTCCATATTTCTATAAAGAGTATCTCTTGTTTTTCATTACCATTCCCATAAGAATGAATACTATGATTCGCATTTCGAACAGGCATAGATACAATATCTATAGGATAACTTCCATCGTGAGAGTCATTTGTGGATTTCATACGATATCCGCGATCTCTCTTGATTTGTAATTCAATACACAAATCAATTGGTTCCGTCAGGTTAGCTATATGCTGTGTCGTGTCAACTATTTCTACAGAAGGTGGTGAGATGATATCTTGAGCTGTTATGTATTTGGGACCCCTGACGCAAATGGATGCGTTCCTAACTCCATAAAGATTACTTCTCAATACAATCTCTTTCAAATTGAGTAAAATCTCATGTACTGATTCTTCAATACCTGCTATCGTAGAATATTCATGCAGCACATTTTCAGATGTTGCACGTGTGATACATGTTCCTTCTATTTCTCCAAGTAAAGCCCTTCTTATGGCAATACCTATGGTATCGGCTTGACCTTTCATAAGCGGGGACAGAACGAAACGACCATAATAAAGACGCTTGCTGTCTACTCTTGATTCAACACATTTCCACTGTAGTGTTCGAGTGGATCCTACTACGTCTTCTCGAACCATACTATTATTTTTCTTTTATTTATAATTCTTGGATTAGAATCATTGAATCATTTATTTCTCTTGGAATCTATTGAATTCTTATTTCTACACACGTCTTTTTTTAGGGGGGCGACATCCATTATGTGGCATGGGTGTTACATCACGTACGAAACTTAATAGTATCCCATTTCTACGAATGGCTCGTAATGCCGCATCTCTTCCGAGACCTGGACCTTTTATCATAACTTCTGCTCGTTGCATACCCTGATCAACTAATGTATGAATAGCATTAAATGCTGCGGCTTGAGCAGCATAGGGTGTTCCTTTTCTTGTGCCTCTGAATCCAGAAGTACCTGCGGAAGCCCAAGAAACCACCCGACCTCGTACGTCTGTAACAGTTACAATAGTATTATTGAAACTCGCTTGAACATGAATAACTCCTTTTGGTATTCTACGTTCATTCTTATTTGAACCAATACGTGCATTCTTACGTAAACTAATTTTTGCTATAGGTTTTGTCATATTTTATTAGATTATATTTATAAGAATAAAATAAAAAGAAAAAAGAATCAGAAATCTACAGAAAGAGACGGGGATATCCATTTCATATGAAAACGAATCCTTTCTTATTTCTTTTTACATGTACATGGATTTTCTTTTCAAAAGAAAAATGAAAAAGTTCTTTACCCCTGTCTCTGTTTATGTCTCGGATTGGAACAAATCACTATAATTCGCCCCCGCCTACGAATCAAGCGACATTTTTCACAAATTTTACGAACAGAAGCCCTTATCTTCATATTTATCATTCCTTACTTTCATTCTAAATATATTTTTTTTGAAAACAAAAATTAGTTTATTGCATTTTTGAACTTTGAATTATATCTCTACGAAAAGGATGTTTAAAAGAATGATCTAATCGTTCGAATCTTTTTTGCGAAGTCTATAAATTATACGTCCCCTGGTTGAATCATAACGACTCATTTCGATTTTGACTCTATCTCCGGGTAGTATACGTATAAAACTGCGCCGGATTCTCCCTGAAATATAACCTAGAATTAGATCGTCATTATCTAATCGAACTCGGAACATACCGTTGGGTAGTGATTCAGTAATTAAACCCTCATGAATCAATTTCTGTTCTTTCATTCCAGGGAACCCCCTTTAAGTATTAACTAATAGAGGAAGAGTTCTATAATTCACTTTTCCTCTCTATTTTACAAATAGTAAGTTCGAGAGAAATTTAGGGTATCCTAGGAGAATTACCATATATAACACAAAATTTCTCCTCCAATTTTTTCTAATCGAGCTTCTCGATCTGTTATTATACCTCGAGAAGTAGAAAGGATTACAATTCCCATTCCACCTAAAATCTTAGGAATTTGTTGATAGTTGGAATATATTCGTAGACCAGGTCGGCTGATACGCTTTAAATTGATTTTCTTACCTTTCCTAGTCTTTCTATGTCGTAAGGTTGAAACCAAGAAATTTTTTTGACTTTCTTGATGTTTTCGAACGTTTTCAATAAAACCTTCTCGTAAAAGTATTTTCACAATGTTTTTAATGATATTAGTAGATACTATTTTAACTCTTCCCTTTTGATCTATGTCAGCATTTCTTATAGAAGTTATTATATCGGCAATAATGTCCCTACCCATGATGAACTATAGTTATTGGTGCCCCCTAATTTTGATATAGTCAACATGCTTCTTTTTTTTTCTTATTTTTTATTGAATTCTTTTTTTTAATTATTATAGATTTATAGATTCTCAAAAATTCTTAGAAATTTCAAATATATACATGAGACACACACAATCTATTAATCGGATCTATTTCAGATATTCTAATATTCTATTCTATATATAGATATAAAGATAGGATATATCCTATTTTCATCTATAAGACTTCGGGTGCTAATGAAACGATTTTAGTAAAATTCAACTGTCGCAATTCTCGAGCAATTGCACCAAAAATTCGAGTTCCTTTTGGATTTCCTTCTTGATCAATGATAACCGCTGCATTGTCATCATATCGTATTATCATGCCGTTGTCACGTTTGAGTTCTTTACATGTACGTACAATCACAGCTCTAATTATTTCTGATCTTTCTAGAGGCATGTTGGGCACTGCTTCTTTGATTACAGCAACAATAACATCGCCAAGATGAGCATATCGGTGATTACCAGTTCCTATGATTCGAATACACATTAATTTTTGAGCTCCACTGTTATCCGCTACATTCAAAAGGGTCTGAGGTTGAATCATATCATTTTTATTTTAATCTCTTATTTCAAGATAATGGAAAAAATAAATATTGTCTGTCCAGAGATAAAGAAATCCGTGGTTTTTTTTATTCTTAATACTCCTTCTTCTTTTACTTTTGTTTACCTATCCTGAAATAACAAATTGAGTTCGTATAGGCATTTTGCATGCAGCTATTTCCATAGCAGCTTTGGCTACAGCTTCAGATACTCCACTCATTTCATAAATTATTCGGCCCGGTTTAACAACGGATACCCAATATTCGGGGGATCCTTTGCCCGAACCCATACGTGTTTCTGTAGGTCTTACAGTAACAGGTTTGTCGGGAAAGATACGTACCCATATCTTTCCACCACGACGCGCATATCGTGTCATTGCTCTTCGCCCTGCTTCTATTTGTCTAGCTGTGATCCAAGCAGGTTCAAGTGCCTGAAGAGCGTATCTGCCAAAACAAATATGATTGCCTCGGCAAGATATTCCCTTCATTCTACCTCTATGTTGTTTACGAAATCTGGTTCTTTTAGGGTTATAGTTGATGGTTGTTTCTGAATTCCATCTCTACTGCAGAGCCGGACATGAGAATTTCTTCTCATCCAGCTCCTCGCGAATGAAATGATTCAATAAAAATACATATTACATAATATTACATAGAAATATGTATTTTATTCTATCAAAAGACAAAAGAAAGAATATACTAATTTTTTTATATTGAATTTGTTACATAGGTAGGCTGTATATATAACTTATATAACTAGATAACTAAGCGTGTTTTTTTATATTATTATATTCTATATATAAAGAAAAAGAATGCTTCTTTATTTTATCAAAATCTCTAAAGTCTTTTTCTTTACCTCTATTGAATCACGCTAATAGTCATCCAATAAATGAAATTCTTAAATGAAATAAAAATAAAGAAAGGTTTCGCGGGCGAATATTAATTCTTTCCTCCTTCATTTGTAGGGTCAATTCATGACCATTCAGAAGAAATCCATTTTTTATTGGTTCATTTCGCCATCCTACCCAATGAATCCTTAGGATTGATTCGTTTTCAAGAAAATCCTATGTAATCACAGGTTCCATCGTTCCCATAACTTCTCTATTAATACTTAGGCCTTAACTCTGCAATGGAGCTCTCAACAGAATCTGTTATTTGTTTCCGAGTTAATCTCCTCAGTTTTTCTTAACCCGAAGCTCAATTAAATTTTTCTCTATTTTCTATTCTTTATATTCTTTATTTTTCTATCTTAATTACATACTTACATATATAATAGACTATATTATCCATATTGATTAGATTCTTTATTTCTTTATATTATTATTTTTTTATATTTTTATTGTATATTAATGTTGATGCTTTATAACACTGCCTTTTTTATGGAGTAATTCTTCATAAACCATACATATGGGAATCATATATCATTTAATATCATTTAGATCTTTATTCTCTCTTTCTATCACCCTTCCTTTTTCCACATCCCTTTTTTTTTTCACAATTCATAATCAGATTTCTTTTTTATGAAAAGGATTTCAGTTGCTACAACTATATGATTGATTCAGTCATATAGTGACTGTTTCTTGGGATCTCGACAATACGAAGCAATAAGTTGGTTATGAGTTTTGAGTTTCTTTAGTTTTGATAGTTATTAAGTTTATAGTGTGGTCAGCCTATTTTTCTTTTCAGTTTCAATTCTCAATTCTAAATAAAAAACTAACGAGTCACACACTGAGCATAGCAATTATACTAAAATTTAATTTAAATAAAGGGTAAATCAAATTTTTATTCAACCTTATAGAATTAGAATTGTTCGTTTTTCTTTGATTAAGAGAAAAAAATAAGAAAATATCTTCTAAATTTTTTCTATTGATGAGCAGAATGGCGAGATAAAGAAAGTTCCATTATTCTTATTTTCTTATTCTTGGTTTACAAATATCCAAATTTTGATACCTAAGATTCCATAGATAGTTCTAACTGTATGGGAACAGTGATCAATTTTAGCGCGAATTGTTTGTAGGGGAACCCTGCCTTCTCTAATCCATTCGACACGTGCAATCTCTTTTCCGTCGATACGTCCTGCAATTTGCACTTGAATTCCTTTTGTACCGGTTTGTTCAGTTAATTCAATAGCTTTTTTCATTGCCTTTCGAAATGAGACTCTATTTTTTAATTGTAAAGCTATATATTCTGCGAGAATATTAGGTTGTCCGTAAGGTTTTTCAATTCTTGTGATAGCAATGTTGAGTCTCCGGTTTACAGAATGAAACTCTTTTTGTACATTCATCTGTAATTCTTCGACTCCCCGTGTTCGTCCTTCTATTAATAAATTGGGAAATCCAATATAGATTATGACCTGAATCAAATCTATTCTTTTTTGAATTCCTATATAAGCAATTCCTTCGAAACCTGAGGATATTTTCTTATTTTTTTTTACATAGTCCTTAATACAATTCCGTATTCTTTCATCTTCTTGTAGACCCATGGAAAAATTTTTTGGTTTCGCGAACCAAAAAGAATGATGACTTTGAGTTGTTCCAAGTCTGAAACCAAGTGGATTTATTTTTTGTCCCATATTTTTCTATTATTTTTCCATCCATTTTTTTTTTTAATAGGAATCTAAATCTTCTGTTTTTCTTTTAAAAAAATCTTTATATGACAAGTGGTTTTTTTTATCAGATAACTACGTCCTCGAGCCCGGGGTTTTAACTTTTTTACAATAGTACCTCTATTGACTTCAGCTTTACTAATAAATAAATCAACTTCATTCAAACCCATATTATGACTAGCATTTGCTGCTGCAGAATAAACTAATTTTAAGATTGGATAAGATGCCCTATAAGGCATTAGTTCTAGTATCATGAGTGCTTCCTCATAAGAACGTCCACGAATCTGATCAATTACTCTTCGTGCTTTGAAAACAGACATACATATATTTTGAGCTAAAACTTTTGCTTCTCTATTTTCGTTATTTATCATAAAAGTTTTCCCCCGCCAATGAATGATAAGTGCCTAGGTGAAGTATAGTATAAGATAAGTAAGAAAAGTCTAAGTCTTATTAGTATA